CTCTTTGGATAATAGGTACTGTAGCCGGTATTGTTATAATTGGTTTACTTGGTATTTTCTTTTATGGTTCATATTCCGGATTAGGTTCATCTCTGTAATAACCGGATGAACTAGGTTATAGACATGAAAGCATAAGAACTCAACGGGATCCCCGTTGAGTTCTTAATAATCAATAATCATAATATTTTTTTATGATTGATGTTCTGAATCAATTACTCAAAAGTATCTGTGAATACTTTTAAAATGAAAATAAAGAAGGAATCACTCGATTTCCGTTTTTTGGATGACTCACAATTCTATATAGTTCTACATATATGGATTTCTATCGATTAGATATCACTTTCCTAATCTTAATTTAATCAAAGTTTCCTTTTTCTATTTTCGAAGTTCTATTTGGTCAATAAATTTACCGATATTTTTGTTTGTCCACTACTTAATTAACATGTTAAATCTATTAACACGATAAATCGAAAAAAGGTTATGATAAACCAAAAAAAAATGTAACCTATGAATAGAAATTTTTGACGAATAGGATCAAGAATCATTATTAATTCGACACAAGACGGGATTGTGTAAAATCCCTTTTCTTGTGTCAAAGACTAGGAGACGCACAACCCCCCCCCCTAAACTCCTGTTCCTTTCATTTCTGCTTTGGTTTATATTCTCATTCTCCGCTTATTTATCTTTTGTTTTGACTCTATTCAAATATAAAACTACGGATTCATTCTATATCACTTCGATTTTGATTGAAAAAACAAAGAAGAGATAAGTAAAATCAAATAGTCGTCTTGACAATATACACATCATAACCAGTAGAAGTAATTTCCGAAATACGAAAAAAGAAACAAACAAAATTTTTTTGATCATACACAATTACATAATATAATTGCCAATAAAAGTTTATTTATTTTTAGAGTTTGGTGTTGAAAAATCTGCGGATCTAGAAATTCATTTCGGACAATTGAACCTTCTCAAACTGTTTCTTTTTAAGAACCAAAAAGATTTGTGCAAAAATAACGGATGCCAAGAAGAGCAAAAGGCCTTGGACCCGTAATGGATCTTGAAGTACTACTTCTGCATCCCCCTGACCAAATCCGCCCACATTAGGATTACTCGTTAATGGTTGATCAAGTTTGATGGATTCGCCCTCAGAAACAAGAAGTTCCGGCCCCGGAGGGATAATATCAACCACTTGACGTCCATCCAATGCCTCCACTATGGTTATTTCGTATCCCCCTTTTTCTTTTCGTATGATTTTACTTACTATACCTGCGGCGGTAGCATTATAAACATTGTTGTTACTCTTGCTCCCGTCGGGATAAATCTGCCCCCTTCCTCTGTTCCCGCCTACGTATATGGGATATTTTAAGAAATGAGCGTCTTTCTTAGTAGCGGGATCAGGGGAAAGAATAGGAAAGGTGATTTCACTATATTTCTGACCAGGAACAGGACCTATCACAAGAATATTTTTTTTAGTAGGGCGGTAACTTTGAAAAGACAGATTTCCTATCTTTTTTTTAATCTCGGGCGAAATACGATCGGGCGGGGCTAGTTCAAACCCCTCGGGTAAAATAAGAACAGCCCCCACATTCAAAGCCCCTTTTTTACCATTAGCAAGAACTTGTTTCACTTGCAGATCATAGGGAATTCGAACAACTGCTTCAAATACAGTATCCGGAAGTACCGCTTGTGGAACCTCGATATCCACGGGTTTATTAGCTAAATGGCAATTGGCACATACAATACGGCCCGTTGCTTCTCGTGGATTTTCATAACCCTGCTGTGCAAAAATCGGATAGGCATTTGAAATGGGTGCCTGAGTTATTATATATATCATGAGCGATAGAGAAATGGATCGAGTAATCTTTTTCTTTATCGACGAAAAGGTTTTTGTAGTTTGCATGGTCCAATCATTGATCCCGAAATTTTTTACAATAAAATTAGGTAGGTCGCTAGTAGAGTTCCCTATCTAGAATTTTGCTATTTACTTAAATACTTTTTCTGAAATATTGGAGAAATCCCTTGGCTGGCAAGAAAGAATAAGTACAATTTTGAGTGTTTGTTTTGCTTATGTACAAAGTAACAAAAATATTCGAATTTGGTCGTTCGATCATTTTTCAGTCATTCATTGAATGATAAATCACTACAAGTGAAGGAGATACGCGATTTAAATAACGAAAGATCCAATATTTAAAAATTGTATCTAAAATAACTGGAAAAGTAGAAACAAGACCGGATATAATTTGATCATTATGAGCAAATCCAAAATTTTTGTAGACAGAGCCAATCATTAATTCCCAACCGTGGGGCGAATGGAATCCTATACACAAATCAGTTAATAAAAGAATAGAAAAGGCTTTTATTGTGTCGCTTAAGTTATATAGGAATTCTTGAACCCAAGAGTTAAGAAGCACAAGTTCTTCATTACCTAGAATAGAATAACCGCTTAGAATAACGAAACAGATTATATTTGTCGAGAAGTGAAAAATTGTATGGATACGATCCTCGTTGTGCATCTTGATCAATTCGGTTGTTTCTTTATAGATTTCGACGCGAAGCTTTTGAAAATGGGTTTCTGGGTATTCCTTTATCATTTCCTCCAAACGAAAGAGTTCCTCTAAGTCTATGAATTTTTTTAGAATACTCTTTTCTTGAATATCATTCAAAAAAATTTCGGATTGGCTAATATTCCACCAATTAGTAATCCAAGATTCCAGACTTTTTTTAAATGAGAGAGAGATCCACCAAGGCAAAAATACTATAAATGCAAGATATAGAAGGGAAATGAATACTTTCTTTTTTGCCATTTTTTTCGTCTGTGAATTTTTGAAGTTTTAATGAACTCACCCCATGCATCGACTCTATATGATATTTCTATCAAGCATAAGTTATATCCCAAGTCATCGAGTCCATTAATCTAATCTATTTCGAGGTTTTTATTTGTGATGCAGTATAGTGGTTAGGTTAGTTCTTGAATCTAGAAAGAATAGAGAAATCAAATAAGAAAGAGCCCACTTCAAATTAATATTAGTCGGATTTCGAGACGAAAGAACTCCCATTCTATTAAATAAAATAGCAAATATTTCGATTTCAAAAAAAAAATTATGGACACAAAAATTTTCGTTTTAGGGTTGCTTCGTATACGTTTATTTTGGCTTGAATCGGCATTCAGAACAAACTTCCATTAAGTTATGGTGTAGAAAAAAAAGGGTTCTTGAGTTTTTTCCCTCTGGCAAAGTATTCGTTTTTTAGTTCCTTTTTTCAAAATACTTCAATTGGTACGCGCAAGAAATAGGCCAATTCAGCAGCTTTTTGTTCAATTTCTCGTGGAGTCAAATTTTCATCAGTACGCGTCAAGGGAATGGCCCCCTGGCCTCTGATTTCCATATAAAGGACCCGACGAGCAAAAAGACCCTCTTTATTTTCTATTCTGATGGACTGAATATCTTTCATAAGGAATCGCAGGAATATGCGACGGTTTTGTCCAGGAAATCCCCAACGAAAAATACACACTATGCCCTCTTTTATATCGAATCGATCATAACCACTACCCACATTCCACGAAATTGTGCACCACAAGTAGGAGCTAATAAAAAGACCCGCGATCCCATAGAAAGACATCACGATCCCTTGTGGAAAAAAATTTATTTGCTGAGAAGGAAATAAAGATATAAAATTCCTACCAAAATAACTGGAGGTTCCAACCAATACAAAACCTAATGAACCTAAAAAAAGAATAAGGGCCCAACCAAAATTACTTATTTTTCGAGATCCCGCTATAAGTTCTATCCATATACGTTCTGATCGCCAACTCATATTCTCACTAGACCTAGTTGCATTTTATTTGAATTGGAAGAATAACAAAAATAAATTTTATTTTACTTTTTTTGTTTCCGAAACAACTCTCATCAACCAGCACTACTACGATGTGAACCTTTTAGAAAAATTCATCGAATTGCTTAGATCAAAACTAAAAAAAAAAACCTCTCTTTCATACGATTTGATTTCCTATAGATATCCCCATATAGATATATTTACTTTACATTTCCGAAATTCTTCTCGATACCAATCCATTTGAAAATTGTTATAATTCATTTACCCATATATCATGTTTATACATACATAAGAGCTTATGCTCGAAATAAACCACATGTTATACCATATTCTACGAAATAGATATGGGTGTTATGATGAAAATAAGTTAAAAAAATAATAATTGGATAAAAAGTGTCCCTATAGTATCTAAAAAATCTTGTTTTTTTGAACATAAAGAGATAAAGAAACCATTGCAATTGCCGGAAATACTAAGCCCACTAAAGGCACAAAAACGGAGGGAAAGTTGTTGAGAGTTATCATTGAATGGGTACCTCGATTTAATATTTGTACCTGTTATTTTTATTTATTGTTTTCTATTGTAACTTTATAGTGTTATAAAGATATTTTATTTTATAATTCATATATTTTTATAATTCATATATAATAATTATATATAATTATTATACTTATATTATACTAAGTATACCTAAGTGAGTATATACCAAAATAAGGAATATATAAGTCTATGTTTTAATATTTTTTTTATTTAATAAGTATTTATTAAACAAAAAATATGTAAATAAACGGACTTATTCGCCTTTCTACACGTTTCTACACGAAATATATGTATGATAATCCACCCTTTTATTATTCATATTATTAGTTAGTTTCATGCTCTTGTCTTATAATTTCAGAATTTAAATTTCAAAAAATTGATTGCGTTTTATTAATTACTTAAATAATTAATAAATTTAGACCCTACTCTACAGCTCTCCTTAATCTAAGTTTGATTCAAAGGAAAGAAAGCATGTAGCCGAAATAATTCACTCAAAACACCCTTTAAAGGATTACGTGGTACGATTGGATCGAGTAAGCCCTTATGGAATAAATATTCAGCCACTTGTGAATCCTCGGGTACTGTCTTATTCAATGTTTGTTCAATTACTCTTTTACCTGCAAATGCA